GTTCCAACCCTCAATCCTCTTTTCTAGATTCATCGATATTGAATCAATCGAACGCACTTCTAACACCTGTTCTACTTTTGGAAGCCCCTGAGTTATATCGCCGGATCTCGATTTTTCATATATAAATGTAATTAAAGTATCCCCCTCGTACAGGATTCCCCCATAATGGCCATGAACGGTTGCTCCTGGAGTGGCCAAATAGGGCTTAGCTGATCGTATTACTACAGAGTCAACTTCAACAAGTATAACTTGGCCCGATTTTAGGTGTGGTACGTTTTTGGCTATACATATATTTTCACAAATAAACTGCCCAAGACTCATTATTGTAGATGTTTCTTGACAATAATTGGGATGGAGAAAATACCAATTCAAATTGAAAATAATGTTACTGCATGGGTCGGGGTTATAAATTTTCTCATTTTCATCGATTAAATAATATTTAAATTTAATTACTTGAAAAGTCTGTTTTAAATTGTCAAGTTGCAAATAGTTATTTACCAAGATCTGATTATGAGTTATTAAATGGTAAAATGAAGAAACATTTGCAATTAGAATTAGAAGGGCTGTTCCTAAAGGCCCCAGCGAATTATTAATTGGAATTACAGGATCTTTTGTAATTTGAATTGATTCTTTTATCACCTTGTGTATCACATTGTGATTGTGATATTTTACATCGTTGAGTGGACCCATTCGAAAACAATTGGATGATGACAAAATTATCAACGATTGGAATCCCGTATTTTTATTCAACAATGTATGAATAGTTCTTTGATTTTGATTAAGGGGTTGTTGAATTCTTGCCTTGGAATAAATCGAAGAAAACGGATTGATTTTGGTGCAATCGGATCCATTATCCGAGAGCAATCTTGAGCCCGACGGATCATTCCTTTTTCCGATATATGAAATGGTGGATTTCAGCAAGTCGATTCTTAGGAAATGTCGAATCAACCCATTTGCCCTTATTTCAACAAAGGAAGCACGAGCTTCTTGACTAGAAGAACTTTTTCTGTCTTGGTCCCAATTCAATACTAAACAAGTCCGAACTAATTGAATATTTGTATCAGAAATTCCTCGAATTGGTTTACCATTTCCATAAAGGATATAATTGACAACTCGAAGTTTCACATTATCCCTTTCCTGCAACAGATCCGGGGGGAAAAGCGTTCCTAAAGTTATACCGTCCGTTATTTCATATGTGACGACAGGCCGAACCAAAACAAAATACGTTTTTTTACTAGGTGTGATCCGTTGAACATAGATCCAATTTTCCCATTTTTTGGATTCCTTAGAATTTTTTTTTCCTGTTCCTGGTGGTATCAAAACGCCGCTATGTCGGGATATCTTATCTGTCTTTCCAGGAAAATGGATATCTCCAGAAAAGATTTTAAGTTCAATTCTTTTTTTTTTTCTCTCCACTCGGACCAACCCGGCTACTCGGCTTCTTATATTTAAAGTAATTTGTGTATCTATCCCAATGATACTATTGTTCCGTACCATTATGTACGAAGATCCAGGTAATATATGCACTTCCTCGGGAATGAAAAAAAACCGATCCACTTTCATTTGGTATTTTGGCCTAAATTCCTGGCCTCCTCGATACTCAATCAAATCCTCTTTTTTGATGATTGAATGCATTTCTAGAGTCCCATATTTAGTAATGCCCGAACTCTTTCTTCTGTATCGAGGATCGTCCAAATAAGCAAGAATACTATTTCTACGGAAAATCCCATTGATGGGGATTTCAATCGAGATATCTGAAGGGGGCGTTAGTTCGTTCTCGCGCTCTTGAATCGATTGGAGTGGAATGATTAATCTATTTCTTCGCCTCTTTGAGACTAAATCAGAATTCTGATAGAGAACGGTCGGATCTACGAGATTACAACGACCAGTACAGATAATTCGAATAAGGTCTGAATAATCAGGAATCCTGTCTTCTTTTTTACCCGAAAAAGCTGAAGTAAAGAATTTTTCTCTCGGCTGATCATTTGTTCCTGAAAGGTTAGAAGTAGATCTTTTCTTGACAGAACGAGAATGCGCACTCATTTGATCTTGATCCTTGTGGATCGAAAGTGAAACTAGACTGGATCTGCGCGGCCCTCCTAATAATATCCATAAATGACTTGTTTTTGGTAATAGATGAACACTGCCGTATGTAAATTCGGGTGCATGATACACATCGGTGCTCCAGTGCATTTCTCCGTCTGAGTCAGAATAAATATGTTTTCGAACCTTCTCTTTAAAATTCAAAGTGGATGTTCCTGCGCGAATCTCAGCAATCACTTGTTCTGATTCTACATATTGATCGTTTTGAACTAAAAGAAAGCTTTGGGTTGGAATATTTACATTATGTCGAATATCTTCACTCTCAATAGTTACATACAAATTTATAGAACAGAGAAGGGCGGGATGTCCATGGCGTGTACGTGTCGGATGAACCAAATCCTCATTGAATTTTATTTTTCCATTAGAAGGGGCTCGCACGTGTTCTGCAGTACCCCCC